TAGAGCCCTTCGCATGGCAATACCTATGGTATCGGCTTGACCTTTCATGAGCGGGGACAGAATGAAACGACCATAATAAAGACGCTTACTGTCTACTCTTGATTCAACACATTTCCACTGTAGTGTTCGAGTGGATCCTGCTATTTCCTCTCGAACCATACTAAATATTATTATTTGATCAGATCATTTAATCATTTATTTCTCTTGCAATCCGTTTAATTCTTATTTTTACACACGTCTTTTTTTAGGAGGTCGACATCCATTATGTGGCATAGGTGTTACATCACGTACGAAACTTAATAGTATACCACTTCTACGAATGGCCCGTAATGCTGCGTCTCTTCCGAGACCAGGACCCTTTATCATAACTTCTGCTCGTTGCATACCCTGATCAACTACAGTACGAATAGCATTTAAGGCGGCGGCTTGAGCAGCATAGGGTGTCTTTCTTCTTGTGCCTTTGAATCCAGAAGTACCGGCGGAGGCCCAAGAAACCACCCGACCTCGTACATCTGTAACAGTTACAATAGTATTGTTGAAACTCGCTTGAACATGAATAACCCCTTTTGGTATTCTACGTCCATTCTTACGTGAACCAATACGTCCATTCCTACGCGAACCAATTTTTTGTATAGGTTTTGCCATATTTTTTCATCTCATAAATATGAATCAGAAATATACAGAAAGATACGGAAATATCCATTTCATGTTAAAACAGATCCTTTATTTTTACATGGCCCTTCTTTGAGAAATTTTATAAAAGAAAGATTATCCTTGTCTCTGTTTATGTCTCGGATTGGAACAAATCACTATAATTCGTCCGCGCCTACGGATCAGTCGACATTTTTCACAAATTTTACGAACGGAAGCTCTTATTTTCATATTTCTCACTCCTTACCTTAATTTGGAATCTATTCCTTTCTCTTGTATTTTATTTTTTAGCTTCGAGTTGTATCTCTCACCAAAGGAATGTTTTCAAAAATCATCTAATCGCTCGAGTCTTTGTTGCGGAGTCTATAAATTATACGTCCTCTAGTTGAATCATACCGACTTATTTCGATTTTGACTCTATCTCCCAGCAGTATCCGTATCAAACTTCGTCGGATCCCCCCTGAAATATAACCTAGAATTAGATCTTCATTATCTAAATGGACCGGGGGGGGGGTACCGTTGGGAAGTGATTCAGTAATTAAACCTTCATGAATCAATTTTTGTTCTTTCATCCAGGTAACCCCTTGAAATATCATCAACTAATGGAGGAAGAGTTATATAACTCACTTTTCCTCTCTATTTCACAAATAGGAAGTTAGAGATCAAATTAGGATACCGGAGGAAGATCACCATATATAGCACAAAATTTCTCCTCCAATTTTTTCTAGTCTAGCTTCTCGATCTGTCATTATGCCTCGAGAAGTGGAAAGAATTACAATTCCCATTCCACCTAAAATCTTAGGAATTTTTTGATAGTTGGAATAGATTCGTAGACCAGGTCGACTGATACGTTTTAAAATAGTTCTATATATTCCTTTCCTAGTTCTTCTATGGCGCAAGGTTGAAACCAAGAAATCTTTGTTACTTTCCTGATGTTTCCGAACGTTTTCAATAAAACCTTCTCGTATGAGTATTTTAACAATGTTTTCGGCGATATTAGTGGATGCTATTCGAACCGTTCCATTTTTACTCATGTCAGCATTTCTTATAGAAGTTATTATATCAGCAATAGCGTCTCTGCCCATGACGAATTCTAATTATTGGTGCTTCTTAATTTTGATATAATCAACATGTTTTTTTATTTTGAATTATTCAATTTCAATTATTAATTATTAAAAGTATATGCGTGAAACACAATCTACTAATTTAATACATTTCAGATATCCTACTATAACTATATCATAGTTTCATCTACTAGTATTTATAATACTTCAGGAGCTAATGAAACTATTTTAGTAAAATTCAACTGTCTCAATTCCCGAGCAATCGCGCCAAAAACTCGAGTTCCTTTTGGATTTCCTTCTTGATCAATGACAACCGCAGCATTGTCATCATATCGTATTATCATACCGTTGTCACGTTTGAGTTCTTTACATGTACGTACAATTACAGCTCTAATTACTTCTGATCTTTCTAGAGGCATATTGGGCACTGCTTCTTTGATTACAGCAACAATAACGTCACCAATATGAGCATATCGATGATTACCAGCTCCTATGATTCGAATACACATCAATTCTCGAGCTCCGCTGTTATCTGCTACATTCAAAAGGGTTTGAGGTTGAATCATATCATTTTTATTTGAATCTGTTATTTCAATGCAAAGAATGAGGAAAAAAAGAAATAGTGTTTGTCTAGAAATAAATAAACCCGCGGTTGTTTTTTCACCCTCAATACCCCTTTTGTTTATCTTTAGTTCTATATCCCTATCCTGAAATACTAAATTGAGTTCGTATAGGCATTTTGCACGCAGCTATTGAGATAGCTGCTCTGGCTACAGTTTCTGATACTCCACTCATTTCATAAAGTATTCGGCCTGGTTTAACAACGGATACCCAATATTCGGGAGATCCTTTCCCCGAACCCATACGTGTTTCCGTAGGTCTTATTGTAACAGGTTTGTCTGGAAATATACGTACCCATATTTTTCCACCACGACGCGCATATCGTGTCATTGCTCTTCGCCCTGCTTCTATTTGTCTAGCTGTGATCCAAGCGGGTTCAAGTGCCTGAAGAGCGTATCTGCCGAAACTAATATGATTGCCCCGACAAGAGATTCCCTTCATTCTTCCTCTATGGTGCTTACGAAATCTAGTTCTTTTAGGGTTATAGTTGATGGTTTTTTCTTAATCCCACCTCTACTACAGAACCGGACATGAGAGTTTCCTCTCATCCAGCTCCTCGCGAATGAAAAGATTCGATACAGATACACATCTATTTAATAATTAGTACACTAAACTAAGTAATGGGATTTATTGATATTTCATTTATTACATAGGAAGCTCCATATATGGCTAGATGTGTATATTTATAGATAAAGATAATGCTTATTTTTTATAACTAATCCCTATTTTTTTTAACTCTTATCGAGTCAAGACAATATTATATTGTAATACAATAAATAAATAAGGGTTTCGCGGGCGGATATTGACTCTTTCCTGCTTCATTCGTAGGATCAATCCATGACCTCTCAGAGTAAATCAATTTGTTCTTGGTTCGTTCCGCCATCCCGCCCGATGAATCATTAGGATTCATTTTTATTTTATATTTTATTTATATTTTAATAGTAGAATCTTATATAGTCACAGGTTTCGTCGTTCCTATAGCTTCTCCATTAATGGTTAGGCCTGAACTCTGCAATGGAGCTCCCAACAAAATTTGTTCCCGAGTCAATCTCTTCAGTTTCTATTAACCCAGGGCTCTTTATTATTTATATTATACTTTATTATTTGTATTATTATATATATTAATATATCAATATTAATATTAATGCTTTATCACACTGCCTTTTATGAGGTGATTCATAGACCATACATATTGGAATCATCTATCATTGATATTTTTGTTCTCTCTTTCTATCACCTTTCCATTTATCCGCATCCCTTTACTTTTTTTTCTTCAAAATCCATAATCTGATTTCTTTTTTATGAAAATTTCAGTTGTTACAACTATATGATTGATTCAGTCATATAGTGACTGTTTCTTGGGATCTCGACAATACGAAGTAATAAGTTGGTTATTAGTTTTTCGTTTATTTTATTATTTTATATAGTTATTAAGTTCATAGTGGGGGTCAGTCTTTTTTTTTTTTTTTGAAGCCCAGCTTTCAACTCTAAAGAAAAAACTAACGAGTCACACACTAAGCATAGCAATTATATCAAAAGTAAGATTAATCTATTTTTTATTCAACCTTATAGAATTAGAATTGTTTATTTTTGTTTGATTTAACGGAAAAAGTAAAAAAACAGAAATAGTTTCTAATTTTTTGTTCTATCACTGGACAGAACGGTAAGATAAAAAAGGTCTATTATTCCTCGTTCACAAATATCCAAATTTTTAGGCCTAATACTCCATGGATAGTTCGAATTGTATAGGAACAATGATCAATTTTAGCACGAATTGTTTGTAGAGGAACCCTACCTTCTCTTATCCATTCGACACGTGCAATTTCTTTTCCGTCGATACGCCCTGCAATTTGTATTTGAATTCCCTTTGTATCTGTTTGTTCAGTTAATTCAATAGCTCTTTTCATTGCCTTTCGAAACGAAACTCTATTTTTTAATTGTGAAGCCATATATTCCGCAAGAATATTAGGGTGTCCATAAGGTTTTTCAATTCTTGTGATAGCAATATTAAGTCTTCGGTTCACAGAATGAAACTCTTTTTGTACATTCATCTGTAATTCTTCGATCCCTCGCGTTCGGCCCTCTATTAATAAATTTGGAAACCCAATATAGATTATGACCTGGATCAAATCGATTCTTTTTTGAATTTCTATTCGTGCAATTCCAATTCCTTCGAAACCTGGGGATATTCTCTTATTTTTTTGTACATAGTTCTTGATACAATTCCGTATTTTCTCATCTTCTTGTAGACCTACAGAAAAATTTTTTGGTTGTGTGAACCAAAAGGAATGATGATTTTGGGTTGTACCAAGTCTGAAACCAAGTGGATTTATTTTTTGTCCCATATTTTTTTATTATATTATCTTTTCATCCATTTTTTTTTTCTAAAGATAAATTTAAATTTTAGATGAATCTCTAAAATTTAGATTTATCTTTTAATACAATTGTTATATGACAAGTGGGTCTTTTTATCGGATAACTACGTCCTCTAGCCCTGGGTCTTAACTTTTTCACAAAGGGGCCCCCATTGACTTCGGCTTTACTAATGAATGAATCAGCTTCGTTCAAACCCATATTATGATTAGCATTTGCTGCTGCAGAATAAACCAATTTTAAAATGGGATAAGATGCTCGATAAGGCATGAGTTCCAGTATCATAAGTGT